CCGCTGCTGTAGCATTATAAACTGTATTGTTACTCTTGCTCCCGTCGGGATAAATCTGACCCCGGCCCCTGTTACCACCTACGTATATAGGATATTTTAGAAAGTGGACGTCCTTCTTAGTAGCAGGGTCGGGGGAAAGAATAGGAAAGGTGATTTCACTATATTTCTTACCGGGGACGGGGCCTACCACAAGAATATTTTTTTTATTGGGGCGGTAGCTCTGAAAAGACAAATTGCCCATTTTTTCTTTCAGTTCCGGAGAAATACGATCGGGAGGGGCCAATTCAAACCCCTCCGGTAAAATAAGAACAGCCCCCACATTCAAACCCCCCTTTTTACCATTAGCAAGAACTTGTTTCAGTTGCATATCATAAGGAATTCGAACTACTGCTTCAAATACAGTATCGGGAAGTACTGCTTGTGGAACTTCAATCTCCACGGGCTTATTAGCTAAATGACAATTGGCACATACAATACGCCCTGTTGCTTCTCGTGGATTTTCATAACCCTGTTGTGCAAAAATGGGATATGCGCTTGAAATGGATGTCCCAGTTATGATATATATCATAAGCGATACGGAAATAGATCGAGTAATCTGTTCCTTTATCCAAGAAAAAGTATTTCTAGTTTGCATGGTCCAATCATTGAGCCCAAAATTTCTACAATAAATTTGGGTAGGTTGCTAGTATAGTTCCCTATCCACGATTCTGCTATTTACTGGAATAATATAGTAAAAACCCCCCGATGGCTAGAAATACAACCGAAATCAGTACGTTTTCAATGCCTTGATTATGTAAATTACAAAGTAACAAACGCTCTAATCGGATTAGATTAATATCAGTAGATCATTTATCAGTCATTCATTGAATGATAAATAACTACAAGTGATGGAGATAGACGATTTAAATAACGAAAAATCCAATATTTAAAAATAGTATCGAGAATGACTGGAAAAGTGGAAACAAGACCGGATATAATTTGGTCATTATGAACAAATCCAAAATCTTTGTAGACAGAACCAATCATAAGTTCCCATCCGTGTGGTGAATGGAATCCGATACATAAATCCGTTAATAAAAGAATAGAAAAAGCCTTGACTGTGTCGCTTAAGTTATATAGGAATTCCTGAGTCCAAGAGTTAAGAATAACAAGTTCTTCATTACCAAAAAAAGAATAACCGCTTAGAATAACAAAACAGATTAGATTTGTCGAGAAGTCCAAAATTGTATGGATACGATCCTCGTTGTGTATCTTGATTAATTGGATCGTTTCCATGTGGATTCCGATATGAAGTTTTTGTAGATGTATCTCCGAGTATTCCTTGATCATTTCCTCCAAGAAGAGGAGTTCCTCTAATTCTATGAATTTTTCTACAATACTCTTTTCTTGAATATCATTCAAGAAAATTTCGGATTTCCCGAGATTCCACCAATTAGTAACCCAAGATTCGATATTTTTATTAAATGAGAGAGAAACCCACCAGGGTAAAAATACTATAAATACAAGATAGAAAAGAGGAGTGAACGCTTTCTTTTTTGTCATTTTTCATCTATCTGTGAATTGTTAATCAACCCACCCTATATCGTCGACTCTATGCAATCTAATAATTCTTTCACACATGAGTTCTATACAAAGGGTCGAGCGTATGAATCCTTTTTTTGGTATTTTTGGTTAGTCTTTGAATCTAGAAAGAATACCAAAATAGACTAAGAAATTGATTTGAATAAATAATAAAAAGAAAATATCTTTTTAGATATCTTAATTGGACAAATTGGATTAAGTAATGAAGTCTCCTTTCGATGAATAAACGAAAGAATTTCTTTAAATAATAAATTAAGTAATTAATATTATTCAGATTTTGAAATGAAAGCACTTCCTTTTCTATTTTTTTTTTTTTTTCGAAATATTGAATACTTCGAAAAAAAAAAAAATGGAACTAATTATCCATAGTCAGGAATAGTCGAATTGACGGAAAGATATTGTGATATGATAATCAAACCAAATGAGTGGTAAAACAAAAGTTGGCTAGTTATCATTATTACGAAATCCAATTAATTATTGGTCATTTCATTAAAGACCATAACAGAAAGGATCAAAAGGAAATAAGGGTTGATTGACAAATAGATAAAAAGAAAGAATTTACAAGTTACAAGATATAATGTATAAATTCCAACAATAACTTAACAATAACTTAAAAAAAAAGATAAATTTATTTATTTCAAAATAGTTTGATATATGAGATTAATCTATATCTATTATTTCGATTTATTACTTGTTTTTTTATTAAATTGCGCGGATTTTCATACGCATAAAAGACCCCAAGACAAATCAAATAAGTGATTTTCGTTTTTAGGGTTTTCCGTATACGTCTGCTCTGGGGCAAATAAACATTCTAATGCGGTTATGTTATAATTATGTTAAGGTAGGATTTTTGCATTTTTTCTATCCTGCTATTATTCCTCAGTCCGCTTCTATTTATTTCTATTTATCAAAATACTTC